CATATTTTACAAGAGATGCTTACTTATAAATCTGATCATATTAGATCTCGCCAGGAAGTACTTGGTACTACGATCATTGGAGGAACAATAGCTAATCCCGGGGATGCTCCAGAATCTTTTCGACTACTCGTTCGAGAACTACGATCTTTGGCTTTGGAACTGAATCATTTCCTTTTATCTGAGAAGGACTTCCAGATTCATAGGAAGGAAGCTTGATCGGAATGAATCATTATTTTTGTTCTATGATCGACCGGTATAAACATCAACAACTTCGAATTGGATCAGTTTCTCCTCAACAAATAAGTGCGTGGGCCAACAAAATCCTACCTAATGGCGAGATTGTTGGAGAGGTGACAAAACCCTATACTTTTCATTACAAAACGAATAAACCGGAAAAGGATGGATTGTTTTGTGAAAGAATTTCTGGACCCATAAAAAGTGGAATTTGTGCTTGTGGAAATTATCGAGTGATCGGAGATGAAAAAGAAGACCCGAATTTTTGTGAACAATGCGGAGTCGAATTTGCGGATTCTCGGGCACGAAGATATCAAATGGGATACATCAAACTGACATGTCCAGTGACTCATGTGTGGTATTTGAAACGTCTTCCTAGTTATATCGCAAATCTGTTAGATAAACCCCTTAAGGAATTAGAAGGCCTAGTCTATTGCGATGTGTGATTTGATCCAAATTTTGATTTTACAGATTTGGACGATAAACTGTCATCCCATTCAATCCGATTGGGGATGCCCCCGGCTCTGACATGTCTTTTTAGAGGAGGAACATGAAGCTCAGAATTATGTATGGGTGTGATCAATACTTCGAAATATCGAAATAGGAAGGAAGGGGGGTTGGTCCATGGTCAATTAATATAGGAATAGAAATTGCTAGGTATACCTCGTTAACAAAGAAACTTCTTTCGTGGAATTAACCATTCTATTTCTTTTCGAAAGAGATTCCTTTCAAGTAAGCGAATCTAACACGGTTACAGGAGTCTATCTATCGCATATATGCTTCAAGGGACATCATGGTATAACCGTCGAGGTGAAGTAGGGACCTAAACGACCGAGCGGAACAAAAAATAGACAAGTAAATCCCTTATGAGTTCCAAGCTATCCCTTTAACTAAAGGGAAGGGGGTTTTCGTTTTTAATTTGAAGGGAAATAGACTACTCAATTCAATGAAATTTCATTTATGTCGTGATTGAATAACTAATTCAAAAAGTCAAAGTAAGAATGAATCAATAAAATATTGGTTGGTTTTCGCCGCTAACTTGAGTAATGGGTAGATCTCTATGAGGTTCTTTAGAACAAAAATTTTTAAATTTTAAAAAATTTAAAGTAGGAAGTCCTTTCCTTATTTGATGTAACTACTTGAGCCGGATGAGAGGAAACACTCACGTCCGATTTTTAAGGGGGGGAATCCCATAGGGAACCTATCCAGATTTTTCTTTTGCTAGGCCCGTAGCTAAAAAACCTACTTTCTTACGATTACGAGGTTTATTCGAATATGAAATCCAATCTCGGAAATATAGCATCCCACTTTTTTTTACTACCCAAGGCTTCGATACATTTCGAAATCGAGAAATATCTACTGGAGCAGGTGCTATCAGAGAACAATTAGCCGATCTAGATTTGCGAATTATTATAGATTGTTCATTGGTGGAATGGAAGGAATTAGGGGAAGAAGGGTCCACTGGCAATGAATGGGAAGATAGAAAAATAGGAAGACGAAAGGATTTTTTGGTTAGACGTATAGAATTAGCTAAACATTTTATTCGAACAAATGTAGAACCAGAACGGATGGTTTTGTCCCTATTACCAGTTCTTCCTCCCGAGTTGAGACCAATCATTCAGATAGATGGGGGTAAGCCAATGAGTTCGGATATTAATGAACTCTATCGAAGAGTTATTTATCGGAACAATACCCTTACTGATCTATTAACAACAAGTAGATCCACGCCAGGGGAATTAGTAATGTGTCAAGAGAAGTTGGTGCAAGAAGCCGTGGATACACTTCTTGATAATGGTATTCGCGGTCAACCCATGAGGGATGGTTATAATAAAGTTTACAAGTCGTTTTCAGATGTAATTGAAGGGAAAGAAGGAAGATTTCGCGAGACTCTGCTTGGTAAGCGAGTTGATTATTCGGGGCGTTCCGTCATTGTCGTGGGCCCCTCGCTTTCATTACATCGATGTGGATTGCCTCGAGAAATAGCAATAGAGCTTTTTCAGACATTTTTAATTCGAGGTCTAATAAGGCAGCGCGTTGCTTCCAACATAGGGATTGCGAAAAGTAAAATTAGAGAAAAAGAGACCATTGTATGGGAAATACTTCAAGAAGTTATGCAGGGTCATCCCGTATTGCTAAATCGAGCACCCACCCTCCATAGATTAGGTATACAGGCGTTCCAACCCATTTTAGTAGAGGGACGTGCTATTTGTTTACATCCATTAGTTTGTAAGGGATTCAATGCAGACTTTGATGGGGATCAAATGGCTGTTCATGTCCCTTTATCTTTGGAAGCGCAAGCGGAGGCTCGTTTACTTATGTTTTCTCATATGAATCTCCTGTCTCCAGCTATAGGAAGTCCTATTTCCGTACCAACTCAAGATATACTTATTGGACTCTATGTATTAACGATCGGAAATCGTCAAGGTGTTTGTGCAAATAGGTATAATCCATGGAATCGCAGGAACTATCAAAATGAAACAGTTGACCATACTAAATATCGGTATACAAAAGAAAAAGAACCCTATTTTTGTAGTTCCTATGATGTACTTGGCGCTTATCGGCAGAAACGAATCCATTTAGATACTCCCTTGTGGCTCCGGTGGCGACTAGATCAACGTGTTATTTCCTTAAGAGAAGTTCCAATCGAAGTTCAATATGAATCCTTGGGTACCTATCATGAAATTTATGGGCATTATCTAATAGTAAAAAGTGTCAAAAAAGAAATTCTTTGTATATACATTCGAACCACTGTTGGCCATATTTCTTTCTATCGAGAAATAGAAGAAGCCATACAGGGATTTTGTCGGGCCTACTCATACGGCGGTACCTAGGTAATTATGTACTATCTGTAGCTATTTTTGCCTCTCTGGTTCAACTGTTACCTTATAACAATTCCCGAATTTCTATGTGAATAAAGATCGAGGAAAGGAAGTCTTCAAACCACTGGCTCAAAACTCATTGTTGAATCCTACTAAGCGGACTACGGAGGTACTTATGGCGGAACAACGGGCAGATCTGGTCTTTCACAATAAAGCGATAGATGGAACTGCCATGAAACGACTTATTAGCAGATTAATAGATCACTTCGGAATGGCATATACATCACATATACTGGATCAAGTAAAGACTCTGGGTTTCCAACAAGCCACCGCTACATCCATTTCATTAGGAATTGATGATCTTTTAACAATACCCTCTAAGGGATGGCTAGTCCGAGATGCTGAACAACAAGGTTTTATTTTGGAAAAACACCATCATTATGGGAATGTACACGCTGTAGAAAAATTACGTCAATCTATTGAGATATGGTATGCTACAAGTGAATATTTGAGACAAGAAATGCATACTAATTTTCGAATGACCGATCCTTCTAATCCAGTCCATATAATGTCTTTTTCAGGAGCTAGGGGAAATGCATCTCAGGTGCATCAATTAGTAGGTATGAGAGGATTAATGTCGGATCCCCAAGGACAGATGATTGATTTACCCATTCAAAGTAATTTACGCGAAGGACTCTCTTTAACAGAATATATTATTTCCTGCTACGGAGCTCGCAAGGGAGTTGTGGATACTGCTGTACGAACATCCGATGCTGGATACCTCACACGTAGACTTGTTGAAGTAGTTCAACACATTGTTGTACGTAGAACAGATTGTGGTACTATCCGAGGTATTTCGGCGAGTCCTCAAAATAGTATGGAAGAAAAAATTTTGATCCAAAGACTAATTGGTCATGTATTAGCATATGACATATATATGGGTCCACGGTGCATTGCTGCCCGAAACCAGGATATTGGGATTGGACTTGTCAATCGCTTCATAACCTTTCAAGCGAAATCAATATATATTCGAACTCCTTTTATTTGTAGGAGCACTTCTTGGATCTGTCGATTATGTTATGGTCGGAGTCCCACTCATGGCGACCTAGTTGAGTTGGGGGAAGCGGTGGGTGTCATTGCGGGTCAATCAATTGGAGAACCGGGCACTCAACTAACATTAAGAACGTTTCATACCGGTGGAGTGTTCACAGGTGGTACTGCAGAATATGTACGAGCTCCTTCGAATGGAAAAATAAAATTTCATGAAGATTGGGTTCATCCCACACGTACACGGCATGGGCATCCTGCCTTTCTATGTTATATAGATCTTTATGTAACTATTGAAAGTCGGGATATTCTACATAAAGTGAATATTCCCCCAAAAAGTTTTATTTTAGTTCAAAACAATCAATATGTAGAATCGGAACAAGTGATTGCTGAGATTCGTGCCGGAGCATCCGCTTTAAGTTTTAAAGAAAAAGTTCGAAAACATATTTATTCTGATTCAGAGGGAGAAATGCACTGGAGTACCAATGTATACCATACCCCCGAATACACATATGGTAATGTTCATCTATTACCAAAAACAAGCCATTTATGGATATTATCAGGAAATCCGTGCAAATCGAATCGAGTACTCTTTTCTCTACACAAAGATCAAGATCAAATGAATGTTTATTCTCTTTCTTTAGAACAAAGATCAATTTCTGACTTCTCAGTGACTAATGATCGAGTGAGACGCAAATCGTTTAGTTCGGATCCTTCCAGTGGGGGTAGGGGGGGTAGGTTTTTTGATTATTCAGGATCTGACAAAAGCATACCCAACGATTGTTGGAATTTTATATATTCTGCCATTCTCCACGAGAATTCGGATTTCTTGGCGAAGAGGCGAAGAAATAGATTCATCATTCCATTCCAATATTCGCAAGAAGGAGAGAAAGAACCAATGCCTTATTCTGGTATCTCCATTGAAATACCCAAAACTGGTATTTTACGTAGAAATAGTATTCTTGCTTACTTCGACGATCCCCGATACAGAAGAAGCGGCTCGGGAATTACTAAATATGGGACCGTAGAGGTGGATTCTCTTGTAAAAAAAGAGGATTTGGTTGAATATCGAGGAGCAAAAGAATTGAGGACGAAATACCAAACGAAAGTAGATCGATTTTTTTTCATTCCCGAGGAAGTGCATATCTTACCTGGGTCTTCGTCCATAATGGTACGGAACAATAGTATCATTAGAGTCGATACAGAGATCGCCTTAAATACAAGAAGTCAGGTAGGTGGATTAGTCCGAGTGGAGAGAAAAAAAAAAAGGATTGAACTCAAAATCTTTTCTGGAAATATTCATTTTCCTGGAGAGACAAATAAAATCTCTCGACATAGCGGAATCTTGCTACCGCCAGGAATGGAAAAAAAAAACTCTAAGGAATCCAAAAAATGGAAAAATTGGATCTATGTCCAACGGGTTACACCTATCAAGAAAAAGTATTTTGTTTCGGTTCGACCCGTAGTTACATACGAAATAGCAGATGGCATAAACTTAGCAACACTTTTTCCCCAGGATTCGTTGCAAGAACGGGATAATGTACAACTCCGAGTCGTCAATTATATTCTTTACGGAAATGGCAAACCCATTCGAGGAATTTCTCACACAAGTATTCAATTAGTTCGAACTTGTTTAGTATTGAAGTGGGATCAAGACAACAAAAAAACAAGTTCTATAGAAGAAGTTTGTGCTTCCTTTGTTGAAGTAAGGGCAAATGATCTGATTCGAGATTTCATAAGAGTTGATTTAGTGAAGCCCCGTGTTTTGAATACTGGAAAAAGAAATGATACGGCAGGCTACGGATTGAATCCCGATAATGGATCAGATTGCCCCAATAGAAATCCTTTTTATTCCAAGATTCAGATTCGATCTCTTACTCAAGATCACGGGACTATTCATACGTCGTTGAATATCAATAAGCAATTACCATCCCTTCTCATTTTGTCATCATCGAATTGTTTTCGAGTTGATCCCCTCAAAGTCAATGGTTCGAAATCTGACAATGGGAAAAAAAAATCAATTAAGGAGGATCCCGCTATTTTGATTAGAAATTCCTTTGGGCCCTTAGGGACTATAGCTAAAATTACGAATTTTGATTCACGAAACTATTATCTGACTGATAATCAGATCTTATTAAAGAAATATTTAATACTTGACAATTTCAAAAACCTTTTCCAAGACGTTCTCTATTATTTAATAGATGAAAAGGGTAGAATTTTGAATCCCGATCCATGTAGTAACACCATTTTTAATGCATTCGATTTGAATTGGTGTTTTCTACATCACAATTCTTGTGAGAAGACATTCTCAATAATTAGCCTTGGACAGCTTTTTTATGAAAATGGATCTATATACAAATATGGATCACACATCAAATCGGGCCAAATTGTAACCGTTCATGGTGACTCCTTAGTAATCAGATCGGCCAAGCCTCATTTGGCCACTCCAGGAGCAACCGTTCATGGCCATTATGGAGAAATAATTTACGAAGGAGATACATTAGTTACATTTATATACGAAAAATCGAGATCGGGTGATATAACGCAAGGTCTTCCAAAAGTAGAACAGGTGTTGGAAGTTCGTTCGATTGATTCAATATCGATGAATTTAGAAAAGAGGGTTGAGGGTTGGAATGAAAATATAACCAAAATTCTTGGAATTCCTTGGGGATTTTTAATTGGCGCTGAGTTAACCATAGCGCAAAGTCGTATCTCTTTGGTTAATAAGATTCAAAAGGTTTATCGATCCCAGGGGGTGCAGATCCATAATAGGCATATAGAGATTATTGTACGCCAAATAACATCAAAAGTTTTGGTTTCAGAAGATGGAATGTCAAATGCTTTTTCACCCGGAGAACTAATCGGGTTGTTGCGAGCAGAGCGGACAGGGCGCGCTTTGGAAGAAACAATCTGTTACCGAGCAATCTTATTGGGATTAACGAGGGCATCTTTGAATACTCAAAGTTTCATATCCGAAGCGAGTTTTCAAGAAACCGCCCGAGTTTTAGCAAAAGCTGCTCTGCGGGGTCGTATTGATTGGTTGAAAGGTCTGAAAGAGAATGTTGTTCTGGGTGGGATGATACCCGTTGGTACCGGATTCAAAGGAATTGTCCGCCGCTCAAGGCAACACAACAACATTTCTTTGGAAAAAAAAAGGAATAATTTGGTTAAGGGGGAAATAAGCAATATTTTGTTTCACCACAGAGAGTTTTTTAGTTCTTGCATATCCAAAAACAAAAAGAAATTTTCATGATACAACACATAAGAGAAATTTTTGACAGGAATTCAAAATTTCTAAAAGCGGACTTATTCGTTTCTTTTAACTAATTCGAATTGAACCAGTCGTTTGATTTGGTATTAAAGATAATACCAAATGGAAAGATATTCCCCGTTTTATTTTGGCCTGGGCCGTTGATGCACGGTCTATTTACGGGAGAAAGTTCCTTCGGAACAATTATTTATTTTCAGGGTACTTTGAAAAAAAAAAAAGAAAATGTGGGGAGAAATGACAAAAAAATATTGGAACATCAATTTAGAAGAGATGATGGAAGCGGGAGTTCATTTCGGTCATGGTACTAGGAAATGGAATCCTAGAATGGCACCTTACATCTCTGCAAAGCGTAAAGGTATTCATATTACAAATCTTACTAGAACTGCTCGTTTTTTATCAGAAACCTGTGATTTAGTTTTTGACGCAGCAAGTAGGGGAAAGCACTTTTTAATAGTTGGTACAAAAAGTAAGGCTGCGGATTCAGTAGCATTAGCTGCAATAAGGGCTCGCTGTCATTATGTTAATAAAAAATGGCTCGGTGGTATGTCAACGAATTGGTCCACTACAGAAACGAGACTTCATAAGTTCAGGGATTTGAGAGCGGAACAAAGGGCGGGGAAACTCAACTGTCTACCGAAAAGAGATGCTGCAATGTTGAAGAGAAAATTATCTCATTTGCAAACATATCTGGGTGGAATCAAGTATATGACGGGGTTGCCTGATATTGTAATAATCGTTGATCAGCATGAAGAATATACGGCTCTTCGGGAATGTATCACTTTAGGGATTCCGACGATTTGTTTAATCGATACAAATTGTGACCCCGATCTGGCAGATATTTCAATTCCAGCTAATGACGACGCTATCGCTTCAATCCGCTTGATTCTTAACAAATTAGTATCTGCACTTTGTGAGGGCCATTCTAGCTATATAAGAAACCGTTGATTAATAATAAGATAAGTCAATAAACTTTTGGAACTCAATAGATTAATTCATTGAATCGGTTACTATATCCTGAATCGCAAAAAAGAGATCAAAGTTTCTGGGGATATTATGTGATTCTTTGGTATTGGTATGCAAAATCGACGATGCTAGGCGAAGCGAGAAAGAGAAGAGATGAGAGAAGAGATGTTTGAATCAAAATAATTCTTTTAAAAGTTCTATTTCTGTCACAGAGGGTAATATGAATGTTCTACCATGTTCCATCAACACACTAAAGGAGCTGTACGAGATATCTGGTGTGGAAGTAGGTCAACACCTCTATTGGCAAATAGGGGGTTTCCAAGTTCATGGCCAAGTACTTATCACTTCTTGGGTCGTAATTGCTATCTTATTAGGTTCAGTCACTATAGCGGTTCGAAATCCACAAACAATTCCAACCAATAGCCAGAATTTCTTCGAATATGTTCTCGAATTCATTCGAGATTTGAGCAAAACTCAGATTGGAGAAGATTATGGCCCTTGGGTTCCCTTTATTGGAACTATGTTTCTATTCATTTTTGTTTCGAACTGGTCGGGTGCTCTTTTACCTTGGAAAATCATACAGTTGCCTCACGGAGAGTTAGCTGCACCCACGAATGATATAAATACTACTGTTGCTTTAGCTTTACCCACGTCAGTAGCATATTTCTATGCGGGTCTTACAAAAAAAGGATTGGGTTATTTTAGTAAATACATTCAACCAACCCCAATACTTTTACCAATTAACGTCCTAGAAGATTTCACTAAGCCTTTATCACTTAGTTTTCGACTTTTTGGGAATATATTGGCTGATGAATTAGTAGTTGTTGTTCTTGTTTCTTTAGTACCTTCAGTAGTTCCCATACCTGTCATGTTTCTTGGATTATTCACAAGCGGAATTCAAGCTCTTATTTTTGCAACTTTAGCTGCGGCTTATATAGGCGAATCCATGGAGGGTCATCATTAACTAGCTTCCCAAAAGTTTCTTTTTGTTTTGGAAAAAAAGCTTATTCCAAAACTCAAGCGTGACTCAAGATAATCTAATGAAGGAGTTTATATATAAAAAAAATAGGTATAAAAGTCGGATAGATACGATCTATAGAGCAGGAACAAGAAAGATATACGATATTGGGGAATTGTAAAAAAAGGAAAGAGATCAAAAAGATCTTTTTCCTAACCCCCCTTTTGGTATATTTCGATCATATCTTTCCACCCTAATCTAATAAATATTCTTTTTCCAGATTTGCCGAATCAATTACGATATTAGGATTCATATAATATCAATTTTGATATTCTTTTTTTCTTTTCCAACATGTGTTTATAAACAAAAACAACGTTCTTTCCATAGAAGGAAACATTCCTTTTTCAATTGAATTCAACGATTGACCAAAATGGTCTGCAATTGGATAATAAAATCTTGATATAGAACCATTCAATTCTAGCTAGGCTAATGACCCCACCGATTCGTTTATATTTTTGCGGGATTGTAATTGTGTGATAATTATAAAGAAAAGGAAGAGAAGAGTTTACAAACAAAGAAGATTTCAAAAAAAGTTGATTAGAGGGATTTCGTTGGGTATATGTAATGTCTATAAGCATAAGCCAATTTCTATGGCTGTTTCGAAGAATGTTTTAAGACTAGATAGAATCCGACTCAATCGAACGAGCGGTTTACGTTATGGAAGAAACAAATGTATATGTAATATTAGAAATTCATTAGTTAGATACGGACTGCCCATAAACAGATGAATCCGTCTATCGGAAGTCTTTCTATTTGATCTCTGACTGTGTATTTTTATAATAAATAGATGAAGTCAAGCATATAGAAGAGAACGAACAAAAAAAAGTAAAATCAAAAGTCGAATGAAAGGGTGTTTTGGAATAAAAAAACCGAAGAACCGGAACCATATGGATTTCCAAAGAAAGACTACATTAGATAGTGGGAACTATAAACAAACAAGATGCCGAAGTAGTTCTGCTGATTCAGAAATAGCATCATTTTCGTTTTGAGTTCTTAGTTACCTCTACTTGTTTGTTTTTGCTGGGTTAGGTCTTAATGATGAAATCAAATGGGAGGCGTCATTGGTTGATTGTATCATTAACCATTTCTTTTTTTGTACGAGGAATCAAATTTACCATGAATCAACTGATTTCTGCCGCTTCTGTTATTGCTGCCGGATTGGCAGTAGGGCTTGCTTCCATTGGACCTGGAGTCGGTCAAGGTACTGCTGCAGGCCAAGCTGTAGAAGGTATCGCGAGACAACCAGAAGCAGAAGGTAAAATACGAGGTACTTTATTGCTTAGTCTGGCTTTTATGGAAGCTTTAACAATTTATGGACTGGTTGTGGCATTAGCCCTTTTATTTGCAAATCCTTTTGTTTAATCCTAGAAATTTTAAAATAAAAATACGTATTTCATTTTAGTATTTTATTGCCATGTACTTGAACCCCCGCTTTTCGCATTATACCGACGCTTTACCCCTAAAATGAATTAATCGAATTCTTTTTTCTATTTATTCGTTGGGACAATCACCCTAACCCTAGAGGTAGGGGAAGGGCTAGCTTGAGGATAAGGAATTAGAGGATCCATCCGCTTTTGCCCCCCCCCTAGTGAATTTATTTAATAGAAAATAGAAAATTCTTTCTTTTTTTTATTATTTAATTTAATAAGAAGCATTGTAACAAATGAGGTCTTTCGCGATTTCTGTGTGGCTAGAAAGGCAATAAGTATCTTATTTTTTCATTGAAATCTTCATTATTAATATGAATAAAATTATTCATATTAATGAATATGAAACTATTCGTATCATAACGAATAGATGAAAAAGAAAATCAATCTATTTATTAAATAAGGAAATTCAGAAAAAAAAAAAAGAAATCAATCCAAATAGTGGCGGCGAACTTATACAGAACTCTGTTCGATTTTGTTAGTTCTATTTATAAGAGGAGAGCATATGAAAAATGTAACCGATTCTTTCGTTTCCTTAGGTCACTGGCCATGCGCCGGGAGTTTCGGGTTTAATACCGATATTTTAGCAACAAATCCAATAAATCTAAGTGTAGTGCTTGGTGTATTGATCTTTTTTGGAAAGGGAGTGTGTGCGAGTTGTTTATTTCAAAAAAAAAGGCTGGATCTAACCAGCTGCACTTTTTTTATAGGAGGGAGGGGTGTACAATATCGACGAATTACTTCTGAATAAATTAAGAAATCATATGTAAGAACTATAGCATTTCGTGACTTTTTTATTGGTAAATCCACTTTGACTCTCTTCTCTATAAACCAATAATGTAGTATCATTAACATGGTTAAAGCAAAACCGTTTGAAGTCAAGACACAGCGTGGTACTCTTTCTACCACTACGTTAGTAGGAGTTAGTAGGCGACGGCTTCAAAAAAGTTGTCAATTTATCTGATATAGAACACTCATATCAATAAAGTGATTTGAACTGAACTATTTACTGGAAAAGGGAAATGGGTGAGACACCTGCCCGTTTAAACAATGCTGAATCGGCAACCTATATTATAGTTATTATGTATATAAAGCGAAAGTATCAATAAAATAAGAAAAATTTTTTGGATTTGAAGAAAAAAGACAAAAAAAAGAAACAACTTTGCTGGCAATTACAAAATTTGGTTTGGTCGGAAGAACCCTCAGAATATCCTGATCTTGTTTCCGTTTCACTATCTTGGAATACGAACAGAGAGGAAAGGGTAGGCTCATTACATGAAAAGATATAGGAACGCCCTATAAGTAACTGAGCGTGAGAGCCAAATGAATCGAAAGATTCATGTTTGGTTCGGGAAGAGATCATGAAGGTTGTGAAATAAATAGGACGGAAATCTACTTTCATTAAGTGATTTATTAGATAATCGAAAACAGAGGATCTTGAGCACTATTCGAAATTCAGAAGAACTACGTGGAGCAGCCATTGAACAGCTCGAAAAAGCCCGAACTCGCTTGCGGAAAGTAGAAATCGAGGCAGATGAGTTTCGAGTGAATGGGTACTCTGAGATAGAACGCGAAAAATCAAATTTGATTAATGCTGCTTCTGAGAATTTGGAACGATTAGAAAATTATAAAAATGAAACCATTCATTTTGAACAACAAAAAGCAATTAATCAGGTCCGACAACGAGTTTTCCAACAAGCCTTACAAGGAGCTCTAGGAAC